ATATTATATAGAATGAATATATAGAATTTATATATCAGAATAGCTGACATAGTCATGATTCAATGGGTCAGATCCACTTACTTTTTACTTTTTCTTTATTTATAATTTTATGGTGGGTTTGTTTTATAGGAACACTGGAGAAGCAGGAATACTTTAGTTTGACGATTAACAATAGGGATGGATTGGATATCTAGAATATTTATGTATCAAGTCAAGACAAAATGAATAATGAGACATGAAGAAAGAGGGTCACTATGTCACTACAAAATGGACTCTTCACAATTATGAAAATGAATAAATTTCAACTTTATAACTACGACCCATAATCTAATTAGAATTCATTATACTGGTGATTACCTTTTTTTTTTTTAGAAGTATTAACAATGGAAAACGAAGACTAAGACTTGAGTTTAATGAAAAAGCCCTTTATCGGATTTGAACCGATGACTTACGCCTTACCATGGCGTTACTCTACCACTGAGTTAAAAGGGCCTGTTTATTCAATTTAAAAAATTTAATAGTTTTAATTAAATTATGAGTTTACTACATATATAATAGATATAATATAATATAATAGACATATACATATCCACATATATGTATAAGAGCTCATTATCAACATAGAGTTAAGATATTTTCTTCAATCATGTGATGGGGGGATTCATATCCCGAGCCAAATTCCATAAAAAAAAAAAAAAAAAAATGTCTAGCGTTTTTGAATTTTTTGGTTTAATTATGAGATAGTGATAGGCATATCTCATCTGTAACGATGAACGAAGAAATTAGTTAAAATTGAATGAAGAAAAAAAAAATTAATATTATAATTATAATAAATATTATTAAATATTCTTTTTATCCCTTTTTTCTGTCGGATCAAGCACTACCCTAACTAAGGGAATCCTACTACTATAACTTTGTTTAATTAATCCGTATATATATTATATAATACTATGCTATGCATTGTATTATAATACATAATAATATATATATCTATATTAATCCGTATTGTAAATTAAAGTTATCTAGATTTCTGTATATTAATATTAAAAATTTCAAAGTAGAAAAGACTCTTTTGATCTAGTTATATAATATATTATAATTATATTGTATATTGACAATTCCAAAAAAACTTATCATACTATCAGCATAGTATGCTGATGGTCGGGCGGATCTGCCCCCATCGTCTAGCGGTTCAGGACATCTCTCTTTCAAGGAGGCAGCGGGGATTCGACTTCCCCTGGGGGTAGGGTACTACGAAAGGAAGTTAATCATGGATTATAACTAAACCTAGAATTAATTCTTCCTGGGTCGATGCCCGAGCGGTTAATGGGGGCGGACTGTAAATTCGTTGGCAATATGTCTACGCTGGTTCAAATCCAGCTCGGCCCAAAAATTCGCCGCTCCATTGAATACGATCTAACCAGTTTAATTTGTCCTCCAGAAATAGAAATGCCCTATCCGTCAAAATAAAGATCAACCATTATTTTTGATCTATCCATATATATTTTTTTTTATTAGTCATTTTTGACAATAAAAAAAAAAAAAAAAGAACCACCGATTACTAGTAATTATTGCTATAGTTCATATCCATGTGGATATGATATCAGTATATCATTTTTGTTTCTGTTACAACACGACGAGACGAATAGAATGTTCTTATGAAACCATAAGAATATGTATGCCATACACCTCGCTGGGATTGTAGTTCAATCGGTCAGAGCACCGCCCTGTCAAGGCGGAAGCTGCGGGTTCGAGCCCCGTCAGTCCCGAACTAGGATCCGATGAATTTATCAATTCATCTCCCACTTTTTACAGATAAAGTGGGACAGGGAGCAAGATCTAAGAATCCTTATTTTTTTTTTTTTTTCGTTTCACATTAATATTTTTATATTTATCATCAGACAAAAGAAATGCGGGAATTTTTATTTCTTTCACTACGGAATAGTACCGATTGATAAGGAAGAGACATATCTAGATTGATTGGTACGATCGGTTATATTACTCTATGTCAGTATTTTTAGAGATACCATATTCGTTATTCATTTGACTTTATTTTTTGATTGTTCTTGAATAATGAAATGGAGTAGAGTGCCCAGCCCTTTTCCAACTCCGACTTGTGTATCCTCTATTTTTAATTAAAAATATCTATCTCATTCAAACCCAATCCAAGAAAGAGAAGAGGATATTATATTAATTAATTATATTAATAATTAATATTAATTAAATCTATTAGTATATAATAATCTTAAATTAAAATTATTTCATTTTATTTATTATAAATAATAAATAAAAGACCAAGCAAGGTACCCCTTTTTAGTAAATATGTTGGAATATTAGATCTTTTAATCCGTCCTTTTTCCATCTCACTTATATTGTTTGGGTCTTAGGTGTGACCTGACCCATTGAATACCGGTCATCTGAATACCTCGTCGGATACTTAAATTAATTGTCTGTATTAAGTTAAGTAGAACGAAGAAGGTAGGTTATAGAAACGAAAGAA